GCCTTCTCCCAACCTAAAAAGGGAGGTTGAGCACAAGAAAAAGCAAAAAAGAAGCAACTCCTTGAGCGCTAGGAGAGGGACCGCCAGATTGAGGATGAGGAGCGGGGTCGTTTTTCAAGCACGAATAGAACGATCTAAAGGGGTGTGCAACCTAGAGAGATGGCCGTCTCTCTTTGATGAATGTGGTATCGAGGTTCGGTTCATTTGGAAAAGAGGTCAGTCTTAGGGGAGACCATGCGAATGGTTGAATTGAATACACGTTTTCTCATTAATCCAATCTAAGCGGATGACACGTTTTAACTTAAGGCGTTGAAAGATAAATTCTTATACCAGTCTTTCTTTACTGCTTAACTGAGCTTCTTTTAGAACGGGTAAAGGAAGGAGCTTTCCACCAAGCTTGTCACTTTTAGAAACCTCTTCACAAAATGGAATTCATAAGCTAAAGAAGGGGATAAATTCACTAAGTTTACCAGTAGTCAATCCCCCGAGCTTTTCTCCTAAGGCGGGGGGATAGATGGATTTTTTTTAAGCATATTTGGAAGCGAAAAGGCTTCTGGGGATCTTCGACTTAGTAAAGGAGCCCTGAAACCACCCTGTGTTTGTTTCGCCTGCTGCCGCAGAAGAGAGGCAAAGGAGCGAATGCTTCTTTTTGGTGAAACGCCCGGGTAAACGCATCCCTTTTAGATGGATGTTGTGGATAGAGGAGCTCCAGTTCTTGCATCCTTATTTGGCGCGCGGGAAGCCGAGAGCCCCATCTTAGGTGGAACGGATTTCTTAAAGCCAGGAAAGGTCCAGCAGACCGGATGCTCTGACCTATCAAGACCAACCAAAATGAGTAGTAACGACTTTCTAAAAAAAAAAGATTTTTTGACATTAATGGAATCATAAGATGTCTGTAGAATTTAGTGCTATAAAAGAAAAACCGCCAACCTGTATACCAAAGGGATACACAAGTGAAGCGAGCGGTCCTCTTCTCTTCCGGCGAAGCTCTTCTCTTTTTGAAAGAGCGGAGGATTCGTGCTTGGATGTCGAGATCAGGGGACTTTATCCAATCCATGCGGCGAAATCTATTTGTGGTGGAACAAACTCAATCAATAAAAGATATATATATATGTTTGCTTCGATACAAGAGATCGGCCCCGAAGCAAGCAAGGTATGGTGGGTGCCAGCAACTTTCACTTGTTAGGAGTAGGGGCTGAAAAGAGCTCTTTGTATAGGTTGGGTTTGCTGGGCTTTGATGCTTACCTTATTATGAGGTTTGATAAAGGAGCTTTTAAGCCCTTTTGCTGGATTGTTGGTCTGCAGCCCCGCCCTATAGAATGAATCAAATAAGGAGAGGCCTATTGATGACCGAGCCACTCTTATACTACTCCTTACCTCACCCCCTTCTCACTTAAAGGGCGAAGTCGCTGAAGCGAGTCTAAAGGCCAAAGAGTGATCTTTGAACGTTACTACGCATCCTTATTAATTCATAGGTATAGTGTAAGGTAGGTTTGTTTGGGTATAGCAGGACTTGAACCTGCGACCATTAGGTTAAAAGCCCAATGCTCTACCAACTGAGCTATACACCCAAAATATATAAATATAGTCGTAAATAAAGATTGGTGCAGAAAAGAGGGCGGGGTTGGGTCTGGCCTTCTCCTCATCATATTAAAGGGGCTCTGTATGAGGCTCGTACTGCGGAGCAAGCGAAGAAAGAATAAGGGCGTTAGCACTCCTGCAAGAAAACGGCCTTACTCAACAAGCGCACCTTTATTAGTAAGTTGTTTACACTCATTGAAGATTCTATCTACAAAAGAAGGTCAACGGGGGATACTCAAGTTGCTCTCACTGACACCATCTACGAGAAGGTGAGGTCGTCTTTCTTTCCGGCCGCCATACGGTTCGCCTTAAAGCCGGAGAAAGGGAGGAGCAGTTATCTATGTAATTACGGTCTTTGTTGGCCGTTGTTCCGGTCGAGCACTCTCTTTTCTTTGCTTTGTTCAATAGAGTCTTACCAAACAAGACTGACTTCTGACCAACCCGCGAAGGGTTGTGAAGTTGGACCAGGTACGAAGAATGAATCTATATCTGTGTACGGTACGGAAGTTGCTGGCCGGCGGCCGCTCAACTGTTCGAGCGCAATACAGTGGTGGTTGGTTCCGATTCGACAAGGGTAGAATGCCTGGTCGAAGGTCCAGTACAGTAGGTAGCAGGCGTGTTCGTTTTGGCTCCCGAGCGAGAGAAATAGGCGCTGCACCATTCTTGCTGCTATGTACGTGAACCTTGACTTGAGAGATTCATCCAATGGAACCCACACTCAAAGGAGGACCACAAGCTCGGGGCTCGACGAAACAGAAAATATCAGCATTAAGAAACTTCTTGGGGTTAGCAGTGAAAGAAAGAGCCCGGCATTCATTCATATTCATAGCTTAGTCTACTAAAATCAAAGAGGGACCAGCCTCATCGTGGTAATTATCGGACATCTCTGATCGTTCACCTCTAATGTGACACGTTCCCTCCCAGTTATATGATCAACGGGATCCGTCGGCTAGAGAGCGGGGCTCTTCTTCTGCCGGGGAGGCAAAGTCGTCCCCTCTACTGATCGAACCCTCCGAAAGGGGGTCTTCGTCAACATGTTATGAGGCTCCAGTCTTCGGCGGGTCACCATTACTTGACTTAGAAAGGCGAACATCTAGGCAAGGGAAAGCGCAGTGCGCCTGGTGCAAATGGCTTTCTTTTTTCATGATATACCAATCAGAATGGAGGACCCTACCTACGTACATGATTGATAGAAGAACTACTTAGGGGGTCGGTCAACTTGATGCGGGAGAGGCATGAGTGCAGTTCGATCTTGTGGTGTATTCGTTTGTAGTGAGTAGGGCCTCTTTCTCGTTGATCAGTTCGCCTCCGCTCTATTGAAAGGTCTCCATTCCTACGGCGGTTTTGTCAACGAACGCGTCTCGGGCCGGATTGACTAACCTAACCCTTAATTAAGGGGGCCTTGCCGTAGTTGGGTGCTCTGCTTTAGTGTGATTGACGGCTAGTAATACCCAAAAGAAATGAAAAGATATCGGGGTCGATAGTTGGCAAGGAACTTGACCCCCCCAAAACAAAAAAGGGGCAGCTGCGGTCGAACTCTAATTCTGGAAATCAAATAAGTCGGGGCCCTTTTACCTTACCAAGTCTACCGGATAGAAATTTTCAGATCAGGTTCAAATAGATACGGGAAAGGCTTTCTCCCTAAGTGGAATCGGTGGAATGCCCTGCTTCCGGCTAAGTATACAGAGTTGGGTCTACCGTTCGTTCAACCGTTACCTCTATTCTATTCCGATCTTTCTTTTCTCCTTTGCTTCCTTGTCTCGTCTATCCTTCTCTGCCTTCAGCCTGTCTTTGAGCTCTATCCCGTCCTTCCTTTGGCTTGCCCTGAGGATTGACTCTCCAAAGTAGATTTGATCACTGCGAGTTCGGTTCAAGTCTTCATCGATCGGGTGGATCTTTGAGGGGGGATGGAAAGGTGGGTGAGTCATGGCTGTGGACAGAGAGAAATCAAGCGGTAGTCTTCCGGTGGAATAGATTTCTAGTAAGTGTCTTCTTTCCTTCTCTTCTAGTAAAGGCGCGCCGTCAGGTCTCTCTTCTTGGGATATCTTGATCACCAGAAAGGATAGAGATCTTAAGTAGACATGCTTTAGGCATCGATCATCTTCCTAACTACATGGTACTCCCCCTCCACGGAGGGTGGAAAAAAATGAGGAAGTGTCCCTTAGAGAAAGAGAGTCCGCTCTCTCATTGTCTGATTGCATCGTAGAGCGTCTGCACCAATTGCTTGGTTGCAGTAGCAGCCCCCTTTCTCCTTCTTTCATATGAGAAATTAGAAAGATTTTGAATATAGTAAGTGTAAGAGCGACTTCAATCTTTATTCGCTAAAAAAGAGTGGGTTCCGAGTAGTTTCATCTGGATTGGGTTAGTGTTCAGTGTACCTATGCTTCTTTCGATCTGCTTTCTAGTTATGAATAAGACTCGTCTTCAAGTTCAAGTTAATATCTTAGATAAAGATCAGAAGTGAAGAAAGACAGAACGAATCTCTTATCGCCATCTTTATCTTTCTAGCAGTGCTCTCAACTATTATATTAAAATAATACATTTCTTATGCTCTTTGCTATCATAGCCACTTCTACATTAAACTTGCAACCTTAATCCTAAGAAGACGGGGTAGGACTGGAGTCAGAGGGATCTCTTTCGAATGTGGTGTGCCCTTGGCCGGGGCAATTATACCAAAATTTTGATCGAAAGTGGTAGCTCTACGAAGGTTCCATCTACAGAGCAGGTGGAGAAGGTCGGCGGGCCTCATCCAAGTCCCTATCGGAGGTTCCATAAGGTACATTCACTTTCTTTGTTGGGAGGTGTAGACGCTTAAGCTGGGAACGGCAGTAAGGTCCCTATTGATATTTTTAACTTCTTGCTTGTAAGGCTGTGGCAATAGGAGGTTGGAGCGATGCATGATGGCCGGGAAAAGACGTAGCGCTTTAGATAAATCGGGATTACACCCTTTTTTATATCCCTGTCACAGAGTTTGGCCAGAAAAAAGGTCACGCTTTGGCCTATCATGAGATAATTAGTTTATGCACGTGGTGGAGCGGGCAGTCTTATGCCCTGGTAATCAAAGAAATGAGTAAAACGGCCCAAATAGCCAAATCGGTAAAAATGGCAGAAGAGGCTTTTTATAAGTCCATTATGACGGTTCAGGAGGCTAGAACCGTTGACCTTGAGGATGAAGCATAGCGCTGCTTAAGGAAGAGTTCGCTTTTCTTTTGCCGTAGGAGTTGCCGGCAGGTCTACCCCCTCGGAGACGGGTAGATCATCAGTCTGACTACTAATCAGGCCAGCGGAAAGCAAGGCCCTTTCTCACCTGCAGCAAATGAGGAGGGAGGTTTTAAGTGACTTGACAAAGGATTGGAACTAGGCCAATGCCAATCTCATCTATTGCAGCAAAGAAAGAGGAAAGGGGCGAAGCGCTAGTTTGAATTGAAGTAGAGGAGATGCCATACGGTAGGAGGCAATAATGAATTAAGCCGGAATGGAGCCTTGTTTATTAGGCTAGATCGATGTGATGTATATTTCTTGGCTCTAATCCTCGGGGCACCATATGGCATATCCTCTTTATAAAGAAGAAGGTTGAATTAGCACACTGAAAATGGCTTAGTGTAATCTGGCAACTGCGTATTTGAGAAGAGTCTTTACTATGGATGGGGATATTCAGAGAATCTTCCTCTATTTATTTTTATTGCATAGGATAGAAAGATGAAAGATAAAGACAAGTAAATGAAAGGCAAGTCACGGGATCAGAGGATTAGACCGATGTACCATAATAGTGCAGCAAGGAGGAGAGACTAAGCAATCAAAGGGATGCAAGCAAGTCAGCTGTTTCGGTACGAAAGCCTGACAGCAAGCATTCTCGATTGAAGCATGAAAGAGACTTTTTTCGGGGTTGAATAAGAATAAAAAGACAAAATAAGTAGTTTACTTAAATAATGGATTAAAGCGGTTTTATTGCTAATGAGATGAGGGGAAGAGCTGCTTTCGGTCTCGGTCCAAGGCATTCTATAAAGTAGCAAACAAAGGCAAGACGGAAAAGCAGGTGTTGTCGGCCTTTCCGCTGCTATTGGTTTACCGCTACAGGATTTGCGCTCTCCAAGCAAGCATTAAGATCAGGCATGTAGGAAGTGGGGTAAAAAAGTAAGCATGAAGCTTTGACATAAGGTTTGTCTTCCTCTACCTTCTCTTGCTATTGGATTGAAGAGAAGGCCAAGAAAGAAGTGATTAAGAGCACTTTCGAAGTAAGTATCCGCTTTGCTTTATGGTCAATATCATATCCAGATCCACCTTAGTCAGAGTTGCATCAACTAATAAGGAATATCCGGTGTTACAACCTATTCTCCGAATAGTGACCTTAGGTTAGACGGCTTCTTGGACGGAGCAAGTGAGGTGTAGCGTTAGGTGACCCGGAAGCCACGCGCGGCGGGGTTGGGTCTGGCCTTCTCCTCATCATATTAAAGGGGCGCAGGTGTGGATGAGTCTCCTTGAAAAGAGGAGCTCTAAACCCCCAGCTCACTTGGTCGTGTCCTGTGGAGACAGCTCCCAACCAGGACCAGGAAGGTTACATAAATTCTTGAAATGAACCTGACCCTGTTTGACAAGTTGTTCCGACTTAAGGCCATTAAGTGGCAGAAGATCTTGGAAGGTCTTCCACTACTTAAGATGGTTCTTAATCGAGTCATCTTGGTAGTGACCGATGGTCTCAACAAAGAGCTCTGTGTCGGAGCGCACTTGTTTGCTAAGGAGGTGATCAGGCTTGTCCGGAAATCTGGTTTCTTGTTCACTGCGCTTTACTTAAATGTGCTGTGTCATTGCAGCAAGCTTATGCCCCGGAAAACAGGCCTCTTGCCTTCCCCTGTCTCGTTGACGAGGTCCGGGTATCCTAGGATTATCCCGTCTTTCCATCGTAGTAAAGTCGGAAAGATGAGACGTCCGACTTACTAGTGAAACTCTACTTCTCATTCTTCACTATTGCAAGGGCTATACCCTTAGCCAAGAGATTGACTAATAAAGTAGTAGAATCAATAGTGACTCCGACGGACTCTGATCAGATGGTAGATGTCGTTAATGACATAACAGCCGACTGGGAGAGTCTAATTCGTACCTATGTACCTCGGATTGGCTCCATCCCCATGTGTCAGGGGATCACATGGAGTCCGTCTTGGAAGGCAGTCCCTTCTCGAGGGAGGAAGTCTGTCTGATAGGGCTTTAAGAGATAGGGACTGCCGCGGTAAGAAAGAGTCACTCAGTGAATCAGTGGATCACACACTTGTTGGAGACAGGGACACGCCTGACTATTGAAATGAAAAAGTATACAAGTGTTGAAAGGGGGGACAACGGTAAACGTGAGGAATGGGATCTCCAAAGCTACCCGCCCTACTAAAAAAGTTCGCAACCAAGGGACATGCCGAACACCTACCTTTCCAACTAAGTCCAACGCGAGGACCCTTTAATTGACGATGCGTTCCGTCGTCAGCAAGCGGTGGCCGACAAGGCCCTTTTCCCTAAATCTCTTGGGAAGCGAAGCAGGCTTTCTGATTCTGAGAGAAAGATTGAAATCGAAAGGCAAAGAGATAGGCAAGCCAAACAAAATAAGGAATGTTTCAATCTTTACCTCTTTTTGTCAGCCGGCAATCATAGGGTAAGCCCATTTCATGGAGAAAGTTTACATGTTGGGCCAGGCTAGTTTGCTTCGATGGTAGGAGTCCACGCAGTGAGGCAGCCATTTCCAGCCCAGCCGAACGAATAGGATCCAATAGAGTAGCCCGCATTGCAAGCTCTTTTCTTTCCCAAGGAGAGCTGGTTATAGGTCAAGCGCAAGACATAGGATGTGAAAGCGGTTTGCTTGGTTCTATCTTCGCGCGAGACAGGGGGACTTCTGTTTTCTTACATCCCGTTATATAACATCAAGTGTGAATGAGTTGCCCCCCCTAATTCCATTGCTCCTAGTGCTTCTGCCTAAGAGCGAGTGGAAGTCTTAAGGGCTTTAAGCCACCCAGTTTCATTCTTTATCGCTTTGAGTTTTGTTACATCCCCCCCTTGCCTTGTCCCCGTAACCGCAGTCTAGGGATGAGGGCAAGCAGATTTCGCGGGCAAAGAAGTTTTGGTTCTAGCTCAATGGTAATCTATTGAGAAAACCAAGTTTTAAAGTAGGCAAGCGGATAATGGATTTCATTTGTATCCCTTAGTCTATCGAGCCAGGCCTCTCCACTTGCAGAAAAAAAATAAAATTGATTAGTACGCGAGTGAAAACAAGAAAAAGGAATGATTTATGAATGTCCGTCTATCTGAGAACGAGAGATACAACATTTCGCTGAGCAGTACTATTTCCAATTGGGCAAGCTCTTTTCTTTCCTCCAGTATGTACATATAGATTCTTTCTTATTACCAGATAGGAGACCTACCTATCCCTATAGCGGAAGTCTTTCCCGCAAGCGGCGGGATAGGGGAAATGCAATTGATCCAGCAAGTAAGCCAATGAAAGAAAGGAAAGAATATATGTGCTTAGCTCTGTAGATTCAATAAGTAAGCAAAAATGATAGGGCAAGAAGTTTTAAAACAATTCATTCAAGCCATTTCCAGTGACCTTTTTTGGGGTTGGTTCTATACGAGGCAATCGAATATGGTCCCTGTCTGTCATCCAATCCAATAGGCATTTAGGGATCCCCGATTGTAGATTGTAGTGAGCTTTTGGTAGTCCTATGCCTGTCTCTCCAGCTTGTCTATGTCTATGGGTTTGCATATGTCTTTTCAAGGGCTGGCATTTTATAATGACCTTAAATGAAAGCGTAAGAGCTATAAGGAGCTAAAGGCCTACATTCTAGTATACCAGGATCGTCACGAGAGGATTGGGGAAGGTCTAACTATGGACCGGACCATAAGACGCAGTTTCTTATGGCCTAGTATAGGATATCTTTCTGTTCCGCTGAAAAGAGATAAGCACTAAGAAGACGACTATTTTGTGTTGAATATGCTTTCTTCCACGATATGGAGGGAGTAACACTATCATATGGTTTTTATGCAATACAATAGTAGAGTCAGAAAAGATCCCTTATAGTATAGAACCAACCTATCTAAGATCCTTTGCTAAAGAGCTATCCAATATCCCCCCAACCAGTTAGAGTACCAGGGGCAATAGAGAAATTTAGGAATGAATCTTTCCATTAACATTAAGGCTTGAAGATCTAGGCCCCTCCAATAGCATAAAAAAGGTAAGCCTTTGGAGTGTAAGTGTAAATTCCCAACCATCTAGTTCTAATGGAAGTTGTAGTTGCAAAGCCAGTTTAAGAAAGTTCATTTTCAAGCTGGTACGTGTGACTGCAAGAAAATCTTTCCCTACAGTTGCATTGACCCTTACCTTTTTCGGGCTTCCATGTGAGCCAGTTTTCAAGACTTTATACAGCAGTGGTAAGGTACACCTATGTCATTTCCAAGGGGATCTACGACTTAATATAAAGATAGGACCAAAGTCAAGTGATTCAACTCAAGCACGAACCGCTACCTCCTCTTCTCCGACTTCAGCAGAAAAAAGTCAAACAACTCATTATCTCATGTCAACAGCGCATTCGTTCACTCAAACAGCGTGTGAGCTCCAAGTCCAAGAGCCTATCCGGTACGAGAAGTTCAGGGTGAATGTGAATTTCTCTTCTTTAGTTTAGCGAGAGTCGAAAGGTCGTAAGCAAGTGGCTATGGGGAAGTCAGGGTATAAGAATCACTGATTGGAATGGTATCGAAGGCGACCATGGGGAGCTTTGTAAAGCCGAGTAAGTGATCCGAAGGAGAAGCTGTGACGGCTCCTCTTTCATCAGTTTCATTTGGGAAGGTGAGGAGTCATATTCCAAAAAAATGGCTATTCTTATATTTATAAGTATTTCGGGAAGAGCTTCAAGGAGAAAGGCGGAAGACTTTTTATATATGGAAAGTAGGTCCGGTCCGTGCGACTCTTGGGGAGTCTATCATCATAGCTGGACCTAGATGAAGCCATGTCCTTATTCGCGAACTACAGCAAACCTGTCTTAAGCATAGTGCCAGTAGGAAGCAAGTCTTTCTTTGAGAGAGTTCGGTAAGGCTAACGGTAGCAAGCATTCCTTCGAAGCAAAGGAGGCAAAGCAGTAGGACGCTTGAGAGCCAGTCTGTTTAATAATGAAATATAGTCGAAAGCTGGTCAAACTCTTGAAAGCAAGGAGCAATCCAATCAGTGCGAGCGGGAAGTCCATTCAGTCCAGTGAGTGGGAGGTCGTCGTGAATGAATGGGTCTTTTAGAGGGTTCAGTTCCCACGGGTAAGATGCTTATGAGTAGGTGCGGGTTAGTAGCAAGAAGGCTTTCTTACTTTAATGAAAAAAAAAATAACTTAAATAAGTGAAGATCTGGTTGATTCCATTCTAGAGTCACTAAGGGAAATGACTCTCGATTGAGATCATGCCA